GTTGCTCCTGGAGTAGCCAAATAAGGCTTAGCTGATCGTATTACCACAGAGTCAACTTGAACAATTAGAACTTGACCCGATTTTAAATGCGGTCCTTTTTTGGCTATACATACATTTTCACAAAGAAACTGCCCAAGACTAACGATTGGAGATGTCTCTTCACAATAATTGTAATGGAGAAAATACCAATTCAAATGGAATGGATTCAAAATGATGTTACTACATGAATAGGGATTATAAATTTGACCATTTTCATCCAGTAAATAATATTTAAGTATTTGAAAAATCTGTTTGAAATTGTCAAGTTGCAAATAGTTAGTTACCAAGATCTGATTATGGGTTATTAAATGGGAAAATAAATCAAAATTATAAATTGGAAAACCTGTTCCTAACGGGCCCAACGAATTCCTAATTGGAATTAGGAGGTTCTTTTTGATTGATTCTTTTATCACATTGGGCGATTTTACATCGTTGAATGGGCCTATTCGAAAACAATTGGATGATGACAAAATTATCAAAGATTGAGATTCCTTATTTCGATTCAACAACGTATGGATAGTTCCTTGATTTGGATTAAGGGATTCTTTAATCCTTGCCTTGGAATAGGAATAAATGGAAGAAAATGGATTGACATTAGCGCGATCTGATCCATTCTCAGAGATCAATCCTGAACCCGACAGATCGTTCCTTTTTCCGGTATAAGAAATAGGTGACTTAGCTAAGTCGATTCTTAGAAAATATCTAAGCAAACCATTTGTCCTTATTTCAACAAAGGAAGCACAGGCCTTTTCGATTTTTTTGTCTTGGTCCCAATTCAACACTAAAGAAGTCCGAACTAATTGAATACTTGTGTCCCAAATTTCAAGAATTGGGTCGTAATAAAGGATATAATTGACAACTCGAAGTTGTAGATTATCACTTTCCTGCAAGAGATCCGGCGGGAAAAGTCTTCCTAAATTTATACCATCCGTTTTTTTATATGGGACTACAGGTTGAACCAAAACAAAATACTTTTTTTCATACCTGGAAAGTTTCATTCGTTGGATATAGAGCCAATTTTTCAATTTTTTGTATTCTTTGGAATTTGGTTTTCCCCCTCCTGGCGGTATCAATCGGAATGCCTTATTTGTCTTTCCAGGAAAATGGATATCTCCAGAAAAGATTATCAGTTTCATTTTTTCTGCTTTTTTCTTCACTCGGACCAATCCGCCTACCCGACTTCTTCTATTGAAAGTGATTTGTGTATCTGCCCCAATAATACTATTGTGCCGTACCATTATGGAAGAAGATTCGGCCAAAATGTGGACTTCCACGGGAATAAAAAAAAATGGATTTACTTCCTTTTGGTATTTTGGCCAAAATACCTTGACTCCTCGATACTCAATCAAATCCTCTTCGTTGACGATTGAATTTAGTTCTCTAGTCTCATATTTAGTAAGTCCCGAGCTCTTTCTTATATATCGAGGATCATCGAAATAAGCAAGAATACTATTTCTACGGAGAATACCATTTCTGGGGATTTCCATTGAGATACCTGAAGAAGGTATTAGTTGGTTCTCGCCTTCTTGAATCGATTCGAGTGGGATGATGAATCTATTTCTTCGCCTCTTTGCCAATAAATCAGAATTACCGTCGAGAATGGCCGGATATCTGAGATTACAACGACCCGTACATGTCATTCGATTCAGTTCTGAATAATCAGGAATCCTATCTCCTTTTTGATTTTTACCAGAAAAATACGAACTAAAAAATTTGTGTCTCACTTGATTATTAGTTACTGAGGGGTTAGCAATATATCTTGGCTTGACAGAAAGAGAATAAGCGTTCATTTGATCTTGATCCTTGTGGATCGAGCAAGGGCCTAGACTGTATCTCCAGGGCTCCCCTAATAATATCCATAAATGACTTGTTTTTGGTAAGAGATGAATATTACCATATGTAAATTCAGGTGCATGGTACACATCAGTATTCCAGTGCATTTCGCCTTCTGAGTCAGAATAAATATGTTTTCGAACCTTCTCTTTCAAATTCAAAGTGGATGTTCTCGCGCGAATCTCAGCAATCACTTGTTCTGATTCTACATATTGATCGTTTTGAACTAAAAGAAAACTTTTGGGCGGAATACACACATTGTGTATAATATCTTCACTCTCAATAGTTACATACAAGTCTCTAGAACATAGAAAAGCAGGATGTCCATGACGTGTACGTGTCGGATGAACCAAATCCTCGTTAAATTTTATTTTTCCATTAGAAGGGGCTCGCACATGTTCTGCAGTACCCCCTGTAAATACTCCGCCGGTATGAAAAGTTCTTAATGTTAATTGAGTGCCCGGTTCTCCAATAGATTGACCTGCAATAATACCTACGGCTTCTCCCAATTCGACCAGGTCGTCATGAGCTGGACTCCGGCCATAACATAATTGACAAATCCAAGATGTACTCCTACAAGTAAAGGGGGTTCGAATAGAGATTGGTTGTGCTCTAAAAGTTATGAATCTACTGACAAGTCCAACCCCAATATCTTGATTTCTAGTAGCAATACATCGCGAACCTATATATATATCATCTGCTAATACACGGCCAATTAATGTTTGGATAAAAATCCTGTCCGCCATCATTCCATTTCGAGGACTTACAGAAATACCTCGAACGGTGCCACAATCTGTTCGACGTACAACAATGTGTTGAACTACTTCAACAAGTCTGCGCGTGAGATATCCTGCATCTGATGTTCGGATAGCGGTATCCACAACCCCTTTACGGGCTCCGTAGCAAGAAATAATGTATTCTGTTAAAGAAAGTCCTTCGCGTAAATTGCTTTGAATGGGTAAATCAATCATTTGCCCTTGGGGATCCGACATTAATCCTCTCATACCTACTAATTGATGTACCTGAGATGCATTTCCTCTGGCTCCCGAAAAAGACATTATATGGACTGGATTAAAAGGATCGGTCATCCGAAAATTAGGATTCATTTCTTGTCGCAAATATTCACTTGTGGCATACCATATTTCGATCGATTGACGTAATTTTTCTACCGCGTGTACATTCCCATAATGATGGTGTTTTTCCAAAATAAAACTTTGTTGTTCAGCGTCTTGAACTAGCCATCTTTTAGAAGGTATTGTTAAAAGATCATCAATTCCTAATGAAATGGATGCGGCGGTAGCTTGTCGGAAACCCAGAGTCTTTACTTGATCCAGGATATGTGATGTATATCCTATTCCATAGTGATCAATAAATCGACTAATAAGCCGTTTCATGGCAGTTCCGTCTATCACTTTATTGTGAAAGACCTGAGTGGGCCGTTCTGCCATCAGTACCTCCATATTGCGCTGAGTAGAATTTGACAATGGGCTTGAGTCAGTGATTGGAAAACTTCCTTTTCTAGATCTTGATTCACGTAGAAATTCTGCACTTATGGTCTTAGTTAACCCGGAGAGACTCGAATTCCCGTTGGTAGCATAGAATTACAACAGCCCTGCCAAAACCCCTGTATGGCTTCTTCTATTTCTCGATAAAGGGAAATATGACCAAGAGTGGTTCGAATATATATATAAAGAATTTCTTTTTTTATACTTCGTACTATTAGATAGTGTCCATAAATCTCATAATAGGTCCCCACAGATTCATAGTGAATTTCGATGGGAGCTTCTCTTGCAGCAATAACGCGTTGATCTAGTCGCCACCGCAGCCACAAAGGACTACCTAAATTGATTCGTTTTTGCCGATAAGCTCCAATTGCATCATAGGGATTACAAAAAAAGGGTTCTTTTTTTTTTGTATACTTATAGTTATTATCTTCATTTTGATAGTTTCTACGATTACATGGATTATACCTATTTACACAAATACCCCGACGATTTCCACTCGTTAAGACATAGAGTCCACTAAGCATATCTTGAGTTGGTGCCGAAATCGGATCCCCAATAGTTGGAGACAAAAGATTCATATGAGAAAACATAAGTAAACGCGCCTCTGCTTGAGCCTCCAAAGATAAAGGCACATGAACAGCCATTTGATCCCCGTCAAAGTCTGCATTGAAGCCCTTACAAACTAATGGATGTAAACAAATAGCGCGCCCTTCCACTAAAACGGGGAGGAATGCCTGTATGCCTAATCTATGCAGAGTAGGCGCTCTATTCAGCAATACAGGATGGTCATCCAGAATTTCCTGAAGTATTTCCCATACAATCGGTTTTTTTTTCCGAATTTGACTCTTAGCAACTCCTATGTTCGAAGCAAGATGTTTTCTAATTAGGTCACGAATTACAAATGCCTGGAAAAGTTCTATTGCTATTTCGCGAGGCAATCCACATCGATGTAATGAAAGTGAAGGGCCCACGACAATCACGGACCGCCCTGAATAATCGACCCGCTTACCAAGCAGAGTCTCGCGAACTCTTCCTTCTTTGCCTTCAATTACATCTGAAAGCGACTTGTAAACTCTATTATGATCATCCCTCATTGGTTGTCCGCAGATTCCATTATCAAGAAGTGCATCCACGGCTTCTTGTAGCAATTTTTCCTGAGATATTATTAATTCTTCTGGCGTAGCTATACTTGTTGTTAATAGATCTGTAAGAGTATTATTCCGATAGATAATTCTTCTATAGATTTCATTAATATCCGAGGTCACTAGTTTATCCTCATCTATATGATAGATTGGTCTCAACTCAGGAGGAAGAACTGGTAATAGACACAAAACCATCCATTTTGGTTCTATATTTGTTCGAATAAAATGCTTAGCCAATTCTATGCGTCTAAGCAAAAAATCTTTTCTTCTTCCAACTTTTCGATCTTCCCATTCATTCCCTGTGGGTTCCTCTTCCTCCAATTCTTTCCATTCTACCAATGAATAGTCTATAATAATTCGTAAATCTAGATTGGCTAATTGTTGTCTGATAGAACCTCCCCCGGTAGACATCTCTCGATTTCGAAATGTCTCGAAGCTCCGGGTAGTAAAAAAAATTGGGATCCTGTATTTCCAGGGTTGA